ACAGGGGGTACTGCAGAACATGTACGAGCCCCCTCTAATGGAAAAATCCAATTTAATGAGGATTTGGTTCATCCCATACGTACACGTCATGGGCATCCCGCTTTTCTATGTTATATAGACTTGTATGTAACTATTGAGAGTCACGATATTATACATAACGCGACTATTCCACCAAAGAGTTTCCTTTTAGTTCAAAACAATCAATATGTAGAATCAGAACAAGTGATTGCTGAAATTCGGGCAGGAACATACACTTTGAATTTTAAAGAGAAGGTTCGAAAACATATTTATTCCGATTCAGAAGGGGAAATGCACTGGAGTACTGATGTATACCATGCACCTGAATTTACATATAGTAATGTCCATCTCTTACCAAAAACAAGTCATTTATGGATATTATCAGGAAATTCGTGCGGATCCAGTATAGTTCCCTTTTCGCTATCCAAGGATCAAGATCAAATGAACGTTCATTCTCTTTCTATCAAAAGAAGATATATTTCTAGTCCTTCCGTAAATAATGATCAAGTTAAACCCAAATTCTTTAGTTCAGATTTTTCGGGTAAAAAAGAAAGTAGGATTTCTGATTATTCAAAACTTAATCGAATCATATGTACTGGTCATTGTAATCTCATATATTCTGCGATTCTTTACGAGAATTCTGATTTATTGGCAAAGAGGCGAAGAAATAAATTCATCATCCCATTCCAATCAATTCAAGAACAAGAGAAAGACCTAATGACCCACTCGTCGGCTATCTCGATTGAAATACCGCTAAATGGTATTTTCCGTAGAAATAGTGTTTTTGCTTATTTTGACGATCCCCAATACCGAAGAAAGAGTTCGGGAATTACTAAATATGGGGCTCTAGGGGTGCATTCAATCGTCAAAAAAGAAGATTTTATTGAGTATCGGGGAGTCAAAGAATTTAAGCCAAAATACCAAATGAAAGTAGATCGCTTTTTTTTCATTCCCGAAGAAGTGTATATTTTACCCGAATCTTCTTCCCTAATGGTACGGAACAATAGTATCATTGGAGTAGATACACCAATCACTTTAAATACAAGAAGTCGAGTGGGCGGATTGGTCCGAGTGGAGAGAGAAAAAAAAAAAATGGAACTTAAAATCTTTTCTGGAGATATCCATTTTCCGGGAGAGACAGATAAAATATCCCGACACAGTGGTATCTTGATACCACCAGGAATGGTAAAAACAAATTCTAAGGAATCAAAAAAACTGAAAAATTGGATCTATCTCCAACGAATCACACCTACCAGGAAAAGGTATTTTGTTTTGGTTCGACTAGTAATCATATATGAGATAGCGAACGGTATAAATTTAGAAACACCTTTCCCCCAGGATTTATTGCAGGAAAAGGATAATCTGAAACTTCGAGTTGTCAATTATATTCTTTCTGGAAAGGGTAAACCGATTCGGGGAATTTCTGACACAAGTATTCAATTAGTTCGTACTTGTTTAGTGTTGAATTGGGACCAAGAAAAAAAAAGTTCTTCTATCGAAGAGGCCCGCGCTTCTTTTGTTGAAGTAAACACAAATGGTCTGATTCGTGATTTCTTACGAATCAACCTAGCGAAATCCCATATTTCATATATCAGTAGAAAAAGGAATGATCTACCGGGTTCAGAACCGATCTCTAATAATGGGGCAAATCGCACCAATATTAATCCATTTTATCCCATTTATTCCAAGACAAGGATTCAAAAATCACTTAAACAAAATCAAGGAACTATTAGTACGTTGTTGAATAGAAATAAGGAATGTCAATCTTTGATAATTTTGTCATCATCTAATTGTTTTCGAATGGATCCCTTCAACGATGTAAAACATCACAATGTAATAAAAGAATCAATTAAAAGAGATCCTATAATTCCAATTAGAAATTCGTTGGGCCCTTTAGGAACAGCCCTTCAAATTGCGAATTTTTATTTATTTTACCATTTAATTTACCATTTCAATTTAATAACTCATAATCGGATCTCAGTAACTAAATATTTTAAACTTGACAATTTAAAACAGACTTTTCGAGTACTTAAATATTATTTAATGGACGAAAACGGGAGAGTTGTTAATCCCGATCCATGCAGTAATAGCGTTTTGAATCCATTCAATTGGAATTGGTATTTTCTCCATCATAATTATTGTGAAGAAAGCTTCACAATAATTAGCCTGGGACAGTTTATTTGCGAAAATGTATGTATGACTAAAAATGGACCCCATCTAAAATCGGGTCAAGTTATAATTATTCACAGCGGCTCTGTAGTAATAAGATCGGCTAAGCCCTATTTGGGCACTCCGGGAGCAACCGTTCATGGCCATTATGGAGAAATCCTTTACGAAGGAGATACGTTAGTTACATTTATATATGAAAAGTCGAGATCTGGTGATATAACACAGGGTCTTCCAAAAGTAGAACAAGTGTTAGAAGTGCGCTCAATTGATTCAATATCGATAAACCTAGAAAAGAGAGTTGAGGGTTGGAACG